TGACCCCGATCTTGCAGATATTTCGATTCCAGCCAACGATGACGCTATATCTTCAATTCGATTAATTCTTAACAAATTAGTATTCGCAATTCGTGAAGGGCGTTCTAGTTATATAAGAAATCCGTAATTCATAATCATCATCATATAATTTAATAATAAGATAAAAAACTTAACTTACTTTGGAAATTTCATAGAGTTTTGTAATCAGTTACTATTTATGAATCTCAGATACTCTTTTTGGATCTCAAAAAAGAGATAAAAAACTGGGGATATTATGTGATTCGTTGTATTCAAGAATTGAATTGGTATTATAAATATATATGGGATTCAAGTAGTCACGTAGAGAAAGAGACGTTTGAATCAAAATAATTTTCTTTAAAGCTATAGTTTTTTAAGAGGTCAATATGAATGTTCTATCCTGTTCTATCAACACACTAAAGGGGTTATACGATATTTCTGGTGTGGAAGTAGGCCAACATTTCTATTGGAAAATAGGAGGTTTTCAAGTCCACGGCCAAGTACTTATTACTTCTTGGGTTGTAATTGCTATCTTATTGGGTTCAGCTACTCTAACTGTTCGGAACCCACAAACCATTCCGACCGGTGGTCAGAATTTCTTCGAATATGTACTTGAATTCATTCGAGATGTGAGTAAAACTCAAATTGGAGAAGAATATGGCCCCTGGGTTCCTTTTATTGGAACAATGTTTCTATTTATTTTTGTTTCTAATTGGTCAGGAGCGCTTTTACCTTGGAAAATCATACAATTACCTCATGGGGAGTTAGCCGCACCCACGAATGATATAAATACTACTGTTGCTTTGGCTTTACTCACGTCAGTGGCATATTTCTATGCGGGTCTTACCAAAAAGGGATTGGGTTATTTCGGGAAATATATTCAACCAACCCCAATCCTTTTACCCATTAACATCTTAGAAGATTTCACAAAGCCTTTATCACTTAGTTTTCGACTTTTCGGAAATATATTAGCTGATGAATTAGTAGTTGTTGTTCTTGTTTCTTTAGTACCTTTAGTGGTTCCTATACCTGTCATGTTCCTTGGATTATTTACAAGTGGTATTCAAGCTCTGATTTTTGCAACTTTAGCCGCGGCTTATATAGGGGAATCCATGGAGGGCCATCATTGACTAGTTTTTGAAAGATTCTTTTTTAGCTTATCCCAAGGTAATGTATGCGTGGCTCAAAAAAAATCTAATCTAATCTAATTAGGAAATATAAATATACAACTCACTATATACAATCTAGAGTAATAGCCAAAGATATTAGAGTAGATAGTTGTAAAAAAAAAGGGAAAGAGATCTAAAAGATCTTTTTCCTAAAATTCTTGGTTGATCCACTTATATTATACCATTCTCTCCTGAATAGATATTCATTTTATATTGCTGGTCGGCCAATCCTAATATTTCCTATTCGGAATCAGAATTTGAATAAGAATTCTTGTGGTTTACGACGTGTGAGTAAAAAAAGAGGGGTGCTCTATAGAAGGATTCCCCTTTCAGTTGATTTTCTTCAGCGATTGACCAAAATAAAATTTTCAGAAATAATAAATTGCGTGAACTTAGATCAATCAAATAATGATATTTCTATCCACTGATTCGGCCTAAGCAATTTGTCTATTTAGATTGTATCCATGCGGTAGAATGATAAAGAAAGGGGAAGAAGTATTTACAAACAAAAAAGGGATTCATAAAAAATAGGGTGATTCGGATCGGAGAGGGAGGTTTTACTAGGTATATTATATGTAAAAAGGCGCTATGCTATAAGTCAACTTGTTTTTCGACGCATAATTCTCGAATTCGATTGAATTTAAGATGAATGAAGAGTTGGTTTACGTTATGGAAGAAAGACATGTATAGGTGATTGATATTAAATATATTGAATTGACTAGTTATATATGAACTAAAGAGATATTCAATTTGCCCTACTACTAGAAATTTCCATTTGATGGCTATTCCAATAGAAGTCTTTCCGTATCCTCTGGGACTGTGAGTTCAATGAATAAACAGATGAAATCAAGAAAAAAATCGAAGAATTCAAAGAATGGTTCGGAACAAAGAAATGGACGGACGAAAGTCGTACGGATTCGCAAAGACTTTGTCGATAGGAACTAAAAAAGAGATATCGAAGTAAAGTAGTTTTGATCCTTGAATAAGATTATTACTTCAATTTGAAATTTGTAGTGACTTCGACTGGATGAATTGTAGCGATGGAATATTAAGTTAGAATTCATCGGCTGACTGTATCATTAACCATTTTTTTTTGTATGAGGAACTTATCATGAATCCACTGATTTCTGCCGCTTCCGTTATTGCTGCTGGATTGGCTGTAGGGCTTGCTTCTATTGGACCTGGAGTTGGTCAAGGTACTGCTGCGGGCCAAGCTGTAGAAGGTATCGCGAGACAGCCTGAGGCGGAGGGAAAAATACGAGGTACTTTATTGCTTAGTCTAGCTTTTATGGAAGCTTTAACAATTTATGGCC